TCTTTCTTTAATTTCTTTAATATTAATACAATTAAGAATATTCTTAATACAATTAAGAATACAATTAATACAGGATTCAATAGAAATATAATACTAATAGAATAATAGAATATTACTAAGAATATAATACTACTAATATATCTAAGAAATAATATATAGATATAGATAAACTAAAGCAAGTCAAGTTTTTTTAAGCTTTCGCAAAACGATCACAATTGGTAGAAGTAGATTTTTCAGTAAAGTATTATTTCTATTCCTAGCTCTAAAGCCCACTCCTTCCCCATACTACAAGTGAAAGAGAAAATGTAAACACTACCATTAAAGCAGCCCAAGCGAAACTTACTATATCCATGTGAATGATGCCCCCTATCCCTATCTCTATGAAATGAAGGAATGATTCCATTATTGATTCATAATCATAGTGGAATCAATGGTGCAGAGTCAAAACAGGATTCTTACTTACGGCTTTTTATGAAACAATTTCATGAATCCACTCATAAAAAGTTCATAGATTTCTTCTTCTATAAAATTCTATTGAAATAGCAAATAATTGAAAAAAAAAATAGAAGAAGAAAAAAGAAAAGATACAAATAAAAAGAAGAGACAGTCAACCATTCTGATTCAATTTATGAACAGTACTCGGAATCTCTAGTAAGTCTGAATACAAAGTATCTTCAGTTCGTTGCCACAATTCTTAAATGAATTTACCATCAGCCTATCCAATCTAATTTCATCGCAAACAGAGTTACCTCAATATTAAGAAAAGTGTAAAAGAATTAGGGAGTCTTTATAGTCTTTTTTAGAATCTTTTCTTAAACCTTAGTAGCCAAAAAGGAGTGTCTCTTAGGAACCTTTAGTTTGGATACCAAGATTTCCGACTTCTTACTTTCAGAGTTCTCCAGAATGAATTCTCACTATTTCTTTTATTTGATTCAATTCAGAATAGCCCAAACCAATCTTTCATAAGATTGGATTGCTTCAGATTTATTGGTACTTTTTTGAGACACACTCAGAATCCAGATTTTTAGAAAAAAGATGACAGTCTTTTATAGGACCTATGGTTCTCAAAATCAAGTATCGACAGACCTAGCTCTTGCCTATGCTTTTGCGGGGCAAGAATTCGTCAAGTTTGATCAACAGGATTAAGAAATTCCAAGTCTTTTTTTGTTGATCAGGCGACACCCAGATTCGAACCGGGGATAAAGGATTTGCAGTCCCCCGCCTTACCACTTGGCCATGCCGCCAAATTACATCCAAAAAAGATAAAAGATAAAGAAATGAAGAAGAATAAAGAAGAAAGAAATTCTATAATAAATTCTATGTAAAGTATATAAATTATATATTCTATATAAACTATATATTCTATATATTCTATTAATTCTATTAAGAATATGAAATTCTAGAATTCTATATTCTTAATATTCTTAGACTTAGATATTCTATTTTCTTCTCTTTCTATTCCTCTCCTCATTTTGGTTTTGATTTAAATTTTTTACTTTCTTAATTTCTTTTATTTTTGGATCTTAAATCCCATTGTACTTTTATCCTTTTCCAAAAAAGAATTCCTCTTTTTTATTGGATCCAATTTATATTCTTTTCTTCGATTGATTTTATCTCAAAACACGCGTCGCTTAAAAACTTACCTTCTCTTTTCACTTTTCTATAGATTCAATAGATCTATAGAAAAGTGAAAAGATTCCCGGCCCGGTCACAGACTGTAAAATGCAGGTCAATTTCGAATAAATTACTCTTTTACTCTTACTTACTTTTCTTACTTTGAATTAGTGAACAGCTCTTAATTTTGTATCTCCTTATCTTAATGGATGCAAAATCCAATTGATTTCCGACTAATCATTATCAATTACATGATCAATTCTAATTATCTAATTATAAGAAAATATATGTGTATATGTAAACCCCATAAAAGTGTAAACTCTAGAACAGAAATTATTATACGTGGATACCAAGCCGGGTCTATTTCTTATGCACATATCCCTATATAGGATCATTGTGCTTGAATATTTCATTGAATATGAATAGAAGATAGACATTATGATAGAGTACGACCTAACCTAGGTTGCACCAAGTTCAATTCTTATATTCTTATAAAAGATGTGATATACGGATAGCTAGATCGTCATGTACTTCCTAAAGATTACTCCTATGACTATATACGTACACAATCCCATTGTATTTTATAAAATTTACTACCAAAAAAAGATTTGTGAATTCCTTTTTGAACATTCTAATTGCGTGTGCTAAAAAAAAGGGAAACTCTATGCTGTTCCTGATTCTTCTGTTTTTATCTCATTCATAGAGAGCAGATTAAATCCTAAACTCATTGATTTTTTCTTTTTTTATACGCTGATCATAATATCATTAATATCATAATAAAAGAATTAGGTATTAGGTCTAAATTGGATCAATTTTTATATCCGATAAAAGACTCCATCAGCCTAAGTGACATAATTTTTCCCAGGAATGCTTTATTAATTTCCATTTCTTTCTATTTGTACCTGTCTCAAGATCAAATTCGAACTTGCATCGAAAATGCCCTTCATTTCTCTGTCTTGCTTTCGTTCATACGATATATATGGATGGAGTTGACTAAAATTTTATGTGATTCAGTAAACAGAATATCCATTCCATCATTGCTAGATCAATTGGTAGGGTTCGATGAATAGTGAGCCAAAAGCCGATAATGGGATTTTTTCAATAAAGAGGAAACTTCAGATTAAGATGCTCCAGAATGGAAATGAGGGAATGTCCACAATACCTGGATTTAGTCAGATACAATTTGAGGGATTTTGTAGGTTCATTAATAAGGGCTTGACGGAAGAATTTCATAAGTTTCAAAAAATTGAAGATAGAGATCAAGAAATTGAATTTAAATTATTTGTGGAAACATATAAATTGGTAGAGCCCTTGATAAAAGAAAGAGATGCTGTGTATGAATCACTCACATATTCTTCTGAATTATATGTACCCGCGGTCTTAATTTGGAAAACCGGTAGAAATATGCAAGAACAAACCGTTTTTATTGGAAACATCCCTATAATGAATTCTTTTGGAACCTCTATAGTAAATGGAATATACCGAATTGTGATCAACCAAATATTGCAAAGTCCCGGTATTTACTATCGTTCAGAATTGGAACATAACGGAGTTTCTGTCTATACCAGTACTATAATATCGGATTGGGGGGGAAGGTCGGAATTAGAAATTGATAGAAAAGCAAGGATATGGGCCCGTGTAAGTAGAAAACAAAAAATATCTATTCTAGTTCTATCATCAGCTATGGGTTCGAATATAAGAGAAATTTTAGATAATGTTTGTTACCCTGAGATTTTCTTGTCTTTCCCGAATGATAAAGAGAAAAAAAAGATTGGGTCAAAAGAAAATGCTATTTTGGAGTTTTATCAACAATTTGCCTGTGTAGGGGGGGATCCAGTATTTTCTGAGTCCTTATGCAAGGAATTACAAAAGAAATTTTTTCAACAAAGATGTGAGTTAGGAAAGATTGGTCGACGAAATATGAACCGGAGACTTAATCTTGATATACCCCAAAACAATACATTTTTGTTACCACGAGATTTATTGGCTGCTGTGGATCATTTGATTGGAATTAAATTGGGAATGGGTACACTTGACGATATGAGTCACTTGAAAAATAAACGTATTCGTTCTGTAGCAGATCTATTACAGGATCAATTCGGATTGGCTCTTGTTCGTTTAGAAAATACGGTTCGAGGAACTATATGTGGAGCAATCAGGCATAAATTGATACCGACTCCTCAAAATTTGGTAACTTCAACTTCATTAACAACTACTTATGAATCGTTTTTTGGCCTACACCCTTTATCTCAAGTTTTGGATCGAACTAATCCGTTGACACAAATTGTTCATGGGCGAAAATGGAGTTATTTGGGTCCTGGAGGATTGACGGGGCGAACTGCTAGTTTTCGAATACGAGATATCCACCCGAGTCACTATGGACGTATTTGTCCAATTGACACGTCCGAAGGAATCAATGTTGGACTTATGGGATCATTAGCTATTCATGTGAAGGTTGGTTATTGGGGATCTATAGAGAGTCCATTTTATGGATTATCTGATAGATCAAAAGAGGCACAGATGGTTTATTTATCACCAAATAGAGATGAATATTATATGGTAGCAGCAGGAAATTCTTTGGCCTTGAATCGGGATATTCAAGAACAACAGGTTGTTCCAGCTCGATATCGTCAAGAATTCCTGACTATTGCATGGGAAGAGATTCATCTTAGAAGCATTTTTCCCTTCCAATATTTTTCTATTGGAGCTTCCCTCATTCCTTTTATTGAGCATAATGATGCGAATCGAGCTTTAATGAGTTCTAATATGCAGCGCCAAGCAGTTCCCCTTTCTCGGTCCGAGAAGTGCATTGTTGGAACTGGGTTGGAAGGACAAACGGCTCTAGATTCGGGGGTTTCAGTTATAGCCGAACACAAGGGAAAAATCATTTATACTGATACTCAAAAGATCATTTTCTCAAAGAATGGGGATACTCTAAGCATTCCTTTGGTTATGTATCAACGTTCCAACAAAAATACTTGTATGAATCAAAAAACTCAGGTTCAGCGGGGTAAATACATTAAAAAGGGACAAATTCTAGCGGGCGGTGCGGCTACAGCTGGTGGGGAACTCGCTTTAGGAAAAAATGTATTAGTAGCTTATATGCCATGGGAAGGTTACAATTTTGAAGACGCAGTACTAATTAGCGAACGTCTGGTTTATAAAGATATTTATACTTCTTTTCACATCCGGAAATATGAAATTCAGACTCATGTAACAAGCCAAGGTCCTGAAAGAATCACTAAGGAGATCCCGCATTTAGAGGCTCGTTTACTCCGAAATTTAGACAGAAATGGAATTGTGATGCTGGGATCTTGGATAGAAACAGGTGATATCTTAGTAGGTAAATTAACACCTCAGACAGCGAGTGAATCCTCATATGCCCC